GACCGCAGCTGCCCCAGGGGGGGGGGGGGGGGGGGCGTCGGGAGGGATGGAGGGTATTGGGTGACGGAGTGAAGGTTGGAGGGGGGTGTTGGAATGGGAGTTGGGAGATTGGCGGAGAATGGGAGAGAGGGTTGGGAGTTTGGGTTTGTCAAGTTGGGGTTATCGGGAATGGGAAAGAGAGGTGCAGGGGGGGTTGTAGGGGGGTTAGGTTTGACGGGATTTGAAAAAAGGGAATGTCGGGTGGTGAGAAGAGTGGTTTAATGGGGCGGGAATGAGAGATGGGGTTTGTCGGGGGTGGGATGATGACGGGATTGAGAAAGAGGGGTGACTGGATGATGGGGATGTCGGGTAGTGGAGGAAGAAAGAGAATAGAGAGAGAGACGAGAGACTCCACGCAGATCTGGTATAGGGCTTCCACGCAGGGATGATGCAGGTTTTTTTTTCTATGACCTGCTGCTCTGGAGATGTGGCTGCTCTGAGATTCGTTCCGTGATAAGTGTTCGTGCTCCGAGGGCTTTTTTGAACTCAAGTTAGATTCTTTCTTTAGGGCCGTGTGTTTTTGTAGTTGCTTCTACTCCTGCACCCCTTTTTAAAACTCTGCCCCGCCCTCCCTATAGTTGGAAGTTGATTCGGTATCTCTCCCGCGGATGGAAGGGACTCTAAGAATTTTCAATCATTGACTTTTTTTTTCTGTTTTTTCAATGAGACCGCCGGAATCATTTTTTGGTTGTGCGAACGGATGTCCATAAAAATATGCATATTTTCTTTCGAAATAAAATCTTTAAATAAATATAAGGCGTCGATCTGTCAAATCAAACAAAAGGATATTTTTCGTCGTTTTTATCCCTAGGCTTTCTCCTCGAAACAGGAGAGGGATTTGGGCAGTGGGAAGTATGGGACGTCGAGTCTGACAAACAGGGTGACAAAATGACTCGGACGTAGCAAGGTAAGATATAGGCAGTGGCTGGCGAGGATTATCGACAAAGGGAAAGGGGAAAGGTCTATCCAGAGGTCCCTAACCAACTAATCCCGTTGATAGCTAGCTTTCTGACCCGTGCCTTTGGCATAAGAGCTTCCATCTTGAGGCATAATACCTTTTTAGATGCATGGCATTGAGAGGATCTGCTCATTCTTCTCCTTCTGAGTTAGCTATTCTATATGCATTCCAAGGGTGAACCGTGGTGACGACATATGGTCCTTCCCAGTTTGGCCCAAACTCCGGGTGCAGCAGAGGGAAAAATCTTCTTCAGAACCAGATCTCCTACTGAAAAGCGGCGCTCCAAGACCGTCATTATGGTAAATCCTGCGCTGATATATCTGGGCATGGTGGGCCGCTCGGAGCCGCTTCTCATCTAGCCATTCGAGCTGGGCTAGACGCTCTCTATGCCGTTCCTCCTCGGGAAGCTGCCTCTCAAGGGAGATCAAATGAGATGGGATCTCGATTTCAATGGGGAGGACAGCCTCCATTCCATAAACTAATGAAAACGGCGTTGCATTGGTAGGAATAGACGTTCGATAGGCCCAGAGCGCGAACGGGAGCTTCTCATGCCAGTCACGCCCAGAATCAATCGTCTTCCGACTGGATTAATGTCTTATTCGTGGCTTCTGCTTGGCCGGGGGATAATAAGGTGCGGAAAATCGATGATTTATCTTTCACTTCTTGCATAGGTACGCCACTTTCTTGCTCTTGAAATTAGGACCGTTATCGGAGAATCTTTCTTGTGGAAGCCGGCAGATAATGTGACTTTTTTCTTTTTCGTGCGACCCCTTCTACCTTCGAAAGGGTTCGACCCATTTCGTGAAATACTCCGTCGCTACCAGAATCAAACAATGCCCTTCATCAGCCGTGGGGGAGATCTTGCCGATGACATCTAAACCCCACATTGCTAAAGGCCAAGGGGCGGCTGTGGCATGGAGGGCCGATGCTGGCGCGTGGATCAAGTCCCCGTGAATTTGACACCTGTGGCAACGGCGGACAGGACTTGAGAGTAGCAGTCGGCCGGGGTCCGGGAAGGAGGAAAAAAAAATGCTTTTCTTGGTGCCTATCCATATTGCTATTGACATGCCCGCCACAAACTCCGGCGTGCACCTCATGCATCACTTGCTGGACTTCCTCCCCTTACGTGATAGGGTAGGCAGCGCAACAAAACGTGGTTGAATGATCTTTTATAGAGCTGTTCCCCGCACAGCACATAGCGGGTGGCCAGTTTTCGCACAATCTGACGGTCCCTATCGCAAACTCTGGAAACGATGGGTCTCGCAGGAAATTCATTTTCAATGTCCTCGATATATTGATTTTGGCGGGCGTCCATCGCGAACTTTCTCTTCTTCAACCCACTGGACTTCTTCGGGTTCATTCTGCGATGTTGATCCTTCCGATGCTGGGCATTTCAACCCCCCGAAGGGGCTTATCCCTTTTCCTTTTCCCTTTTCGCGAAGCCTTGATGCGCGGGCATATAAAACTGTCCAATCAAAAATGGTTTCATGGTGGCTCTCTCTGGCTCATGGACGCGAGAGTAGCCAGAGCGTCTACGAAGCGATTATTGTCTCTTGGGAGAACGATCTCTCATCAAATTGAGAAATCAAAACCTCGAGTCGAGCATTTCTTGATATGGAATCAATTTATCGTCTCTTGTTTTCCAGTTTCCATTAGTCTGACTTATGACTAGCTTGGAATCTCCCCTCACATCGAGGCGCTTCGCTTTAAGGACATGTCAATGGCAAGCTTGAGCCCGGCTATACAGGCTTCGTACTCCGCAATGTTATTCGTACATTCAAAATTCAGTCTGCTGATCAATAGTCTTTCCTCTTGGGACATCATCATTCTCCCTATACCATTTCCGGAGTCATTAAAGGCTCCGTCGAAGTTCATCTGCCAGTTATTGGGCTCTTCCGCAGTGACAAACAAGAGGTCTTCATCGGGGAAGTCTGTCTTCAACGGTTCGTAGGCCGGGACGGGGTGCGTGGCCAAGTGATCGGCGATGGCCTGTCCCTTGATGGATTTCTGAGTGACATAAGTTCAAACTCGAACAGTATTCACTGCCATCTAGAATCCTAGAAAAAGCTGGCTTCTCGAACAAATACTTCAGAGGATCCATTCGGGCCAGCAGCTTAACCCCGAGTGGGCCAGCATGTAATGTCTGAGCTTCTGGGTTGCCCAAACGACAGCAAGGCGACGTCTTTTCCAGAGGCGTGTACCTCGTCTCATATCCGACTAGAGTGTTGCTCAGGTAGTAGATGACTTGCTCTTTCTTTCCTGAGTCGTCATGCTGACCCAGGACGCACCCCATTGCGGTTTCGGTTGTGGAGAGATAGAGCAACAACGGTCGGCCAGGGACTGGCGGAACCGATTCAATAAATATTTCTTAATCGTCATCGAATGATTCTTGACATTCCTGGTTCCACTCAAACGTCGGCATCCTTGCGAAGAAGTCGATTAAACGGCTCGCACCTCGTGGCTCTAAGCGATATGAATCTTCTTATAGCTTGGATGCGGCCCTGGAGGCTTCTCAATTCTTTCAGAGTGCGCGGTGGAGGCATCTTCGTGATAGCCCCAAAATACGAATCTTCTTGCTCTACCCACCACTGGATGGAGGGGGGACCGACCAGAGAAAGAACCTGCTTTTCTCTCTGGACCGGACGGCTTCGATTAGCGAAGGGAGAAATAGATATGTTGGGTGAGGGTGAAGATGCGCCGGAAATAGAACCTGGAGCCAACAGGATCTGGAACGGGTCCAATTCGATCTGCATCTGGATCTGGCAACTGGCTGATTAAGAGAAACTGCCTCCACCATTGGTGGTTCTTAATCTCGATCCCGTAGGAATGCTCTTGGTCTTGATAAAACCAGATCAGGATCAATTGCTGCTATCACTCCCTATGCTTCTGCGTCCCATACCCCAACCTCTGCGGGACTGCTCGCTTTGGCAACAGGGGGCTCCGGAACTATATGAAGGTATGCTTCGGCCTCCCGATCCGAGAGGGACGCGACGCGAGATGATGATGGGTCAACCGCGACTGGAGCTGCTGGTGGAACTGCTGCTTCCGCTCGGTGAATAGAATAAGCCCTCAAATTGTTCTTTGGATAAACGACTGGATTTTGATCTTCTACTCCATTCCCATCTGCTTCTTGAAGTGGATATGCTAAGCGGTGGTGGTGCCTCTCCCACTGCTATTGGTGGGTTCGAATATGGCACAGGAGTTGCTGACTTCATTCAGGTGGCCACTGCAATTATGTCTCGATCGGATATCCAAGAGGTGACTTGTACACCAACTGTACTGCTGCTAGCTCAGAAGCTGATGGATCAACAATGGTAACTCGAACTGGCGGAGAAGGAGTATAGCTTTGTTGGGGTTAACTTACTGCTCCTGGCTCTACCTCATAGGGGTAGACAGGCATAATATCAGGGTTCAAAGTCGAGGTAAACGGCGGATTCTTAGTCAACTCGGTTAGCTTCCTCTGCTTCCGGTGGCGGGACCACCACTGATGCGGAAAATCAAAGGCGACGGTAATGTCTCTCCAACTAGCTCTACCCTGGTAACTGGGTCAATAATCGGCCCGGTGGTTCTTCGACTGGAACCGGAATAGATCGTCGGGCGAGGTGGTGGTGGGAAAGCTGCTGGTACTAGTATCGAAACCATAAGGGGCGTTTACGCTGGGACTGAAGCTCTGATACTCGTGCCTACGCAGCCTTTGTTCGCATCTCTCATCGATTCCCCTATGGAGAAGAGGAATAAATAAGAGCATTCATTGGTTGGACCTTTATGCTACCAGCCTCTGCTATTGAAACTCTTTCTAGACTATACGAGCTGTAGGATCATGAGCATCACCCACAAAATTCTTTGATTGAGTTTAGGTAGCGGAGGTGGAGACAGTTGAACCAGAGCCTGTTGATTGAGATCGATATCGAGATTCCGCGGGGACAGAAGCAGGGATAGCAGGAGCGGGACCGGCTTAAGTTGACCCACCAGCATCCTCCCCACCACCATGACCAAAGGCCGAGACAAGTGCTTCGGTGGTTGTTTCAGTTCAAGATGCAGATTCAGAAGTTAGAGTGCCAGAATCTGTGGATTCACCATCGAGGGGAGCACGGGCGGGAGAGGCAGCGGCTGAGCCAGCTTTTGACCGTTTCGGCAGAGACAGCCGAAGCAAAGGAAGCAAATCCAGGCGCAGATACATTCATTGGAGATCGAGAGCAGCCAGTGGCTGGGGTGATTAATGGCTCTTATTCCTACCCAACGGATCAACCGCAGAGCTCCGGGCCAACCCGTCACCAGTGACATTCGCGCGCACGAAGGGTTTATCCCGGCCGCTCCAGCGCGGACACCACACCCCCTACAAACCAGTCCACGAGGAATGACGGGGTGACTCGCCCCACACACCCTGGCCCGTCCTTTCACTGACACATAGCTACTAGTGCACTTTATCGAAGTCTACACCAAGCACACCCCGCACCATTGCGGATGCTACTATCCAAACCTCACGTGCGCTACGCATCCATCCCATTGACCACTGCAACGCCGAGGGACAGCCGTGCGAGAGAAATCGACCATGGTTATCTCGGAAGGAATCGAGAAGAAGACCCGATCCAGGATAAAGACTTCCAACATTGTCTTTGCACACCTTTTCTATGGGGCAACCGAAAACATGTCTTAGAGATTTCCCCCCCGGGTTTCGGGAAATTCTCTTCTCGTTGGCTGCGCCGCTATAAACGAGCGGGAAAGAGCTACGAACCGGACGGCCGCTGGAGGGAGTTATGATTGGCTTACCATACGATTATTCCCCGCCGAAGAAAGAGAAGAAGAATAGGACTCTCCTAGCTCTTTCCCATATATACAATTATCAGAACCTGGTGATCCCCGGTTGATTGAACTACCCCAGCCGGGGTAAGTAAGGCCTTTCCGGTGATAAGAAAGATATCGGGCTCTGGCATCTCCCGTGTTTGAATGAGGGGGAAGAGGAAGAGCATGAGACTCCACCCCTGAATCCCCTAGCTAGCAGTCGAGTGCCTCAAGGGCCCTGGGCGAATCAGAATTAGCAGATCGAACAACTCTTGAATGGACTACCTCCCCCACTGAGGAAGATGCAGCAGTAGTGGATGAAGCAGTCGGTGAAGCGTCGAGCAGCAAGGCATAGGTTATGTTGTTTAACACCGGGGTCGTACCCCTCATCAGGAAACTCTGGTACGGTTTATTCCTTTCCCGGCGGCCGAGTGGCTGCCGCACCTCTCCATCGGGCAGATCGTGAAAACATCTTGGAAGGGGAGGAGATCGAATGCGGGAGGTTCCGAACATTAGACTGATCATAAGGTTCTTTCTATTAGGCGGAAGCATCTATCTAATGTTAGTGAAGTCCCCCACTCAATTGTTCTATTCTCTTAGGTTAGGAAAGGCTGGTGTTCGGAGATTGCTTGGATTTGAATATTAGGGGTGAAAGCCCTAACACAGATATGTACCTGGTTACGGGCACCTTATCCGTAGTGAGTTCCGGTTTCTCCCCCTTCCGGCAGGCAGTCCAGTGACTCTCGCCCCCCCCCCCCCCCCCCCCGCTTCCAGGAGGAGATCTTCTCTCTTCCTAGAACTTTTTTATCAGAGTGAGTCCTCCTATGGTGAACAAAAAGATGGAAAGAATGACCAAAGGAGGAGGTTAGGATCCGGGCTGCTAGGTCGGACGTAAGGAAGAAATGGGGGGTTGGGAGCAGGAGCAGTCGGAGAAGGAAACATCTCTCTTCGGGCTCTAATACGAACATGGAAACATCTATCTCTGGTAGAGCAGTTCGAATCGTCGAAGCAGTATCCCAGGCATTACCCGTAACCCCGGAGAGAAAGGGGAAGAAGAAGTAGCTAGCTCTTTTGTAAAAAAAAAAGCCTTGTTGCCGCTTGCGAAGACCATTTCTGGTCTATCCGTGTTAATGAAATCCATCCCGTGAAACAAAGGATAGTTCATTCTTGGGGTGAATAAAGAGAGACTACTGCTACGGGATAGACCGCAACTTCGGGATCAACCTCAATGAATTATGGCGTAACGGGCTTGGTATAGATCCGTAGCCCGCTCTGGGTCTTTAACCGAAACTGGGACTAGGCATGGAAAAGCTCGATCAACGTCCTCCTCTCCCGAGGTTAGAAATGTGGAGGTACCTTTCCCGCCACCTGTTAGCTCTGTCCGCCACGGGTTAGCGACAGAAAGTGCGAATAAAGGTTCATCGGGACATTTTCTTCGACAACTTCACTATCATCACCGTTCTTAAGCCTAGACTTTGTTGGGGTAAGCTATTCAAAATCTCGCAAAGCTTCATTCTACAAGCATTCCTATTGAAATTCAAAAGGTATATGGATTCATATCGATAGGATATATTTCATTCCATATCTCCTTCTGGCTGGCAACCGACCAATCTTTCTCTCTAGAGGGGCCCAAAAGATACAAATACGCTCCTGAGGAGTATTCCTGGGAAATTGACTCCTTCCTTTCCAACCGGATTCATGAGTGAAGGAAAAGATCAGATGGAAAGGACTCTCCTTCCTTCTCTCCCATCTGCTCGGCTACTGATATCTGCTCTACAGCGAGTGATGAAGCTTCGAGTATCCATTCCATCTATAAGGTTCCGGGAAAGAGGGATAGACTAGATGTGATATGGAGCAAGGGGATGCTCCATCCATAGTTGATAAGTCCCTGAGGGAGGGGGACAAGGTGACTAAGGAATCAAAAATCAGGGCAAAAACCATATATAGATTTCTTCATCGAAGAAGGCGCCAACTCCTGAATGGGCGGTTTGGTCGGATAAAGGTTTGCCTAACCCATTTCAGTTCATTTCGATGAAATCGACCCCACCCCCTGTTCTTAGACGGAAGCCTGGGAGTAGAAAGCTCGAAAGCTAGTCTCCGCCTCTGTATCTTTCTTTTCTCATCTCGGCGAGCTTTGCCCCTTCTAAATGAGAGAGGTCATAATAACAGTTGACGAGTGAGGCGAGGGGCTTATTCCTCTCAATCGACGAGGGCTTGAGTCCCCTATGGCCAGTACAATGCGCTAGCAGCATCTTCTATAACGCTGGCATCTTCTATAAAGAAAGCTGTCCTTGGGGACTCCGTCTCGTCTTTAGGGACTATATTCATTCCTTAGTCAATCGAGTTCTTGCGTCATCCGCTTTTTGCGTATAATAATCGCTGAACGTACGGCTTGTGGTACCGCTTATGGTACTGCTTGCGGTACGGACTGCTCTTCCTGCTGTTAACAGCGCTTTCCTTTTCTCTTTTGGAGGTTTCAGGCCTAGCTTGACGCGGCAGTAGGGACTGCTTTTCGTGCTAGTGTTCGGACTGCTTTTCTTGCTGTTGCGGGCTGGGTGTCATGCTTTTAGCTGAGTGCTTTCCTTGCTTGGCGCTTTCCTGACTGCTTTCCGACCGTTCTCTTCCCGAAGTCAGACTACTACCGAGCTCCGCACCAGGGCTCAAACCATGCCTCAAGGAAACAATAGCCCCACAACCCAAAGGCTTTCCGAGAGATCCGAGAGACATGGTTCAACTAATGGTGCACTATCCTTCTCCCAAACATTTCTCAGCGAAACCACTGAGTACAACTTATTAAACGGAAACTACGAACAAGATCTTAGAGCTGTCTCCATCATCCACAGCTCCGGGATTAATGTGCAGTTTTTTATGCTGGAGTCATGAATCGCCTCTTTGCACAATTTCTTTCTAATCAACCTTTTTTCCGTGTTCCTCTTTTTAGTAGAAACCGAAATGAGAATAATGAGAATCTCCGTAGTAGTTCCACGCCCCCTCTCGCCCCAAATGTGAGAAGGCGCTTTCCGAAAACGATCAAGGCAGGGATTTCCGGTAGTCATCTATCGCGACAATGGATCAACCCGATTTCCAAGCTATAAAAAATTTACAAAAATTCAAACCACGCTCAAAAAAGTAGAACTCCAACCATTCTCCTTATGGAAACCGCTTGCCACCGGGATCAGCCAGTTGCCCTTTTATTTGGCTTCGGCAATAGATCCAAATAGAGGCTACAAAGCCACCCTACTTTGATCCCCGGATCGCGTTATTGGATTAGCGGACGCCACAAGACAAAGTAGTCGTACAAGGACATTCGGCTTATCAGAGGCAATGGCCTTCGCCTACGTCAAAGACAGCCGATTCGTCCTACTAACATGTCTTCTGCTGGGATTGGGTGTCTGGTGGTACCTTCTGCCAGAGCCCCTATTGGTTCAACCAACGGCTTGCTGCTCACCTGAGTACGCTAGTGCAATTAAGGAAGCCGCACAATGCCCAATGAGGAATCTGGGCTTCCCGTGTATTCATCCAAATCAGATCCATGAGAAAGTTATGGACACGTTCACGAAACCGGAAGTCTTTGATCCTCTCCAGCTCAAACCCGATAATCGAACAGTAGCTTTAGCAGTAATGGTTGGCGTTATTGTTCTAAGCCTTGCCCTAAATAGGGGAATCAATTACAGAGCAAGGGATCATGCTATGAAATACTAAATCAGCATAAGGTTGAAGTTCTTCCTCATATTTTGCGCGTTGCTGCGGTGAACAGGCGTATACTTTCGTTTTTTAATTAGATTCGAAAAGTTCCTAGCAGAAGTAGAGTCGCCGCGCCTTTCGCTATGGTATTTTCTCATACTCCATATGTTTTCAGAAAAACTTAATGGTTCATTTTCTGTGTCATTTTTCGAAATTGATTCATTTGATCGCGCCTGAAACTTTTTTAGTTGAAATCTCTTTCTCAATCTGACGTGTTCTTTTCTGGGCTTCTCCATGAATTGACTCACAACACTTCAAGCATATGCAATGTCCGGTCGGGCGATTGTAAGGTATATCAACCGTCACAATCAGTCTCCTATACACCGTAGCATCAACAAGATCACCATCCATGTAATGAGTCAAACCGTGATTTTGTTCAATAGGAAAGTGACATGGTTTGCATCCCATCATTCAGCTTTTTTGATAAAACATCCAGTGCATACTTCCGAGGAAAAGACCACTGTTCGATCTCGCCACTTCGATGCCCAGAAAAGACTGAAACTTTCCAAGATCTTTTATATTTCATTTCTCTCTTAGCTGCTTTTTGAGATCTGAGATAGCTTCTGCATCATCCCCAGTAACTACCTTGTCATCGACATAAACAATAAGAATCGCTATACCTGAGTTCGTCTTCTTAGTAAAGAGCGAATAGTCCGACGCAGCACGCTTGAAACCAGCTCCTTCAACAGCCTCACTAAATTTCGCGAACCATGCACGAGGAGCTTGTTTCAAACCATAAATAGCCTTTTTAAGACGACACACCAGGTTGCGATTTCCATCAACCTAGATTCCCTCCGGTCGACGCATGTACACTTCTTCTTTCAAGTCCCCCCCTTATAGTCAGTTGAAACGCATTCTTCACGTCGAGTTGATGAAGACCCCATCCTTTCACAGCAGCAATAGACAGGATGCATCTGACAGACGTCATTTTGGCAAAAGGGGCAAACGTTTCATCATAGTCAACTCCATGCTCCTGGGCATACCCCTTTGCTACAAGTCGAGCCTTATGCCTTTAAATCGACCCATCAGCTAGAGACTTTATACACCCGGCAGGGGCAGAGACAGGAGCAGGAGCAGCACCAAAAGCGGAAAGGTAGGAGCAAAGCCAGTTGTGGTTTAAGTTCCTTATCGAGACCCGTACCCTTTAGCTTCCCTTCGTACGGTTATAGACCTAGAAGTAAAGGCAGGAGCATCCCTTCCATTTCGAGAGCTAGAAGCAGGAGAGCTTGTTGTTTACCCATAAGCATGAAAGGTCTAGCATCAGTCGTTTCAGCAAGTGGTTAAGCAAGTGATTCTGTAAATGGAGCATACTTTGTTCTCGCACCCACCCCATATAGATAGTTGCTTCGATCGGCCCAACCCCCATTGAGAGAGAGGAATGGATTCTATATACTCTTTTTCGAGTGAGGGGAATCTGGCACTTTGACACGGCTACTACGGTCATTATAGAAACACTCTTTCTCTTTGACAAGCGAGTCAAGATCTTCTTCATCGGATCACAGAAGGGCTTAAGGATATATCAGCAACAGGGATTTTCTCCGGCCTGCCGAGCGGAAAGACTCACAGTCCACCGACTTACAGGTAAAGCTTACAGGTAAAGGTATAAGAAGATATTTGATCCAGGTAATAAGTAGCTAAAAGGGGGAGAAGAGCCAGGAAGAAGTTCTATCTGATGAACCGGGAGGATACCGGAGCACATCATGTTCGAATCCGGGTTAGAAGCAAATGCGACCTCCTTCGCCCCCCTATGTGCTGAGAATAAGAGGAGCCAGAAAGTGAAAGTCATTTCAGCTTCTCAACACATTGCTTGTGTGAAGATTGGTGAAGATGGAATGTGGGGAGAACTGAAGGAAGCCTTGAAAGGTCCTATTATTCCCTACGCACCTCCAGGGCCAAGAGAAACGGGAAGTCAGCATATTCAAACGGAATTTATCTTTTGCCATCCACTTTTGTCTCTTCATCCCGTTCTAAAAAGTGAGTTTTGTCTTATTGTTAAAGTATAGATGTGACTAGAGAAAAACTTCAGATAAAAGGTATCTCCATCTATCATCTAACTCTCTAAACTCAAGCTTTTATTAAAGAGAATAGGCCTTTCAGAGGCTTCTCTTCGATAAGCAAGGTATTAGAGTTAAGAGCTACTACTACTTATATTATAAGTCTTAAGGTAAAACACCTTAAACAGACTAAAGGAACTAGTAGAACTCATAGCAAGAAACCCTAAGGGAGGTAGAGGGTCCTTGAAAATCCCCATGTTTTTGATTGGGGTTTGATGGAGCATCCTCTTGAGGCACTGTCATTTTTCCCGGGTCTATAAGATCGTCGGATCTTGTGCTTAAGAATTCCAGCAGTAATAAGTCAAATGCCCTGGACCGTCGATGGAAAGCACAATAGGCCGACATGTTCCAGTAAGGCGGGACAGGATCTGGCACTGGCTTTGGCGTCAGGAGCTGAACAAGGCCTTTGTTTGTCCAATAGCAACGGAAGGATCTGGCTCAAAGAAAGGTAGCTTCAATGGGGTGAACTGGCGAAGAGGTCGCTTGTTATTCCCATCGTTCTGATTGTTTGTAATTACGAGGGACTTGCTTGGTTTTCTGACTGGGTTCTGGCTTTGATTTTGCTTTGCCCCTATCTAGTGACGGTTGGCATTCTGATTCTGACGACCGTGATGATTTTGCCCGGCTGTTGGGGTTGGTTGTTGTTGGGATTGTTGCTGAGAAGCTCATCTTCGCGGGTGCAACCTAATTAACTTCATCATCGCGACGACTGGCATTGTTGTTATTGTTACTGCGGTTATCACTCTTGTTGTTGTTCCATTTCTTCTTTCCGGAAGAAGAGTTTCCGCTACTGTCAGATTGCGAAGAAGACGAGGTTGTTGCTGCCGAGCCCACTATTCAAAGCGCCTCTTGGGCTTTGAATACTGTCCCCATCTTTAGAGAGTATTCCAAACGATTTCCCCTTATAATCAAAGACGAAGGCTTATAAAAGTCGCCCAGAGTTATATAACGGGGAGCAGCAGTGGTTTTGAATAGAATGTCCATCTGGTCTGCTTCTGGAATTGGTGGGGATATTTTTGCTGCGACAGCCCGCCATCGCCCTACATAGGTAGCGAAAGTCTCATTTGGCTTTTGATGCAGCGCTTCTAGGTCAGCCCTATCTAGTGACGGGTGGGCGCCATGCTCATGTTATAGCAAAACTGCTGCTGGAATTTGGCTCCCCAAACGTTGACCCCAATTAGCTATAAGTCCCGGGGCCAATGAAGTGAACCAATCCAGCGCTGGTCCTTCTAAGCTCTTCTGAAATAGTCTGATGAGAATGGGATTGTCGTCACGGAATTCAGGGCATGCAGAATGACAGTAAGTGCGCCAACCGTCAGGGTTGCCCGTGCCATCATACTTGTGAAAGTTAGGCGGGGTATACCCTTGTGGTAACCTGGCCGATGGGAAGAGACAGAAAGAACTTCAGCCCCTAGATAGTAAGGATTGCTGCGTCGGTTCCTTTTTCATCGTCTCCGGTTTCTGGGTTTTGAGCTGCTGCAGCTGCTGCCACAAGAGAGGGTCCACCTGATTGGAACCACTTGCAGGTCCCGCGCCTGATTGAAGGGAGATTGTGGTTGCTGGACCGGAATAGATGCTTGAGGAGGGGTTTGAAATTGGCTTGGAGGAGGAGCAGTGGCCTCCGTAGCGAACTGTGAACCTCCGAAATGTGCTTGACTTGGTCCAAAGTTTGGACATGTGCCCATGGAAGGCATTTGAGCCTTGCTGGTACGACCTTTCTGGCCCGGGACTTATAGCTAATTGGGGGGAGGCTTTAGAAGCAGGGAATCGATGTGGATGGGCTCTGTTGCCCTAGCTTGTTGATCTTGCTCCTTCAGTAGGAGTAGGGGAGATGTAGTTGATCCCACAGCTGCAGGACGTCGGGCCATTGTGGGGCCTTACGCTCTATAGGGATCGGGGGCTGGGTGGCATGGTACCACTGGTGGATGAAGCCCCTATATAGTAAGGCCTGCAATAGGTTGAGCGCCTTGGACTTGAATTGTTGCATAAGGCATGGAAAGCATGCGCTGCATCATCTGCTGGAGTTCTGCCATTTGCTTCTTCAATGCTTCGAAGTCAGCTGAAGAGGGTGTCCCTGTGGGGCTTGCCTGGGATTCTTGCGAGTTTACTTGCACATCAGTCCTCTCTACGAGGGCGTTTTCTTCTTCCATAGGTGCGCCTAGATTCAGACGCCGCTTTGCAGTAAAAGACCGAGTTTCTATGGAATCAGTTCGAATGAACTTGGATCGAGCCAGATTCATTCTCAATCGAACTCTCTTCTTCTTCATCTTTTCTTGAGGAGTACTCCCTTTAGGATGAAAAGGAAGGGTTGAGAGCCTCCTTTCCTTCACCTCTTTTGAATCTTCTCACCCCCCTTTGATCCCCCCTTCTGTTGAGTCACCTTTCTTTATTATGCTTTTGGTGGTGTGAAAGCAAGATAGGATAATTGAAAAAGGATTTCGAAAGAATTTCAGAAGGAGAGCTTTGACAAAAGATGAAATTGATTTTCCTTTGAAAACCCTTTTCTTATTTTAGCAAGTGGGATACCAGAGGCTTCACCAAAAACTGTGGTTTGCAAAAAAAAAAAAGGATAAGGTAGAAAGGGGGCAACCTTGACAGACAGATCTGGAGATCTGAAATGGAGATGAGAGGGTTCCATTCACTAGAACTACCCCGTTAGCGTCTCCAAACGGTGGTGTTAACCCACTTGCAAAACTTCGGGCCCCGAAGGGCATGCGAGATATGAAATTCCATTCTCTTGCTTTTTCAAAGTCCAGCTTGAGAATCACGAGCTCCTGTCCCGAACTACGAGCCCATTCCATCCCTTCAAAGGCGGCAATGACACTGTCGAGGATGAATCTGTTGGCAATAAATCCTGTTTGTTCCTTTCTAAGAATCTTGGGAAGGATGTGACGAAGTCTCAAGGCCAACAAACACCTTTGCCTTGCTTGATCTTATAAGAAGTGGATAGGAGACTTTTTATGGGTCTCCAGTTTTTAAGCACTCTTTTATCATCACCTTTCTTTCTGGATAAATCGAACAATGCCTTTGTTGATAAAAGTCCCCAGAGATCCCGCCAGGTTATAAACTTTGAAAAGCCCCTATATAGTGACGCCGCCAGGTTTTTCTGAAAAAGGGAAGCGTCCCGGGACTTTGCGAAGAGCCATCATCTCTTTCACAGCATTGTGAAGTCCATCTAGAGAGAGAGGTGCCTCACAGGAGATCCTATCGCCGCCCTATCTAGTAAGTTGAGCTGGTTAGGCTCAGTGCATTTACGAATTTCCTCCGCAGCTTCATTATTCATCCCTTGGGAGGTGCAAAGTTGAGAATAGAAGCGTTGAGATGGAGGCCGCAATATCTCTGGGGTTAGAGATCTCTGGGTCCCCTTCCATAATGGAATCAATATAATCTGCCTTGAACTTGGTCTTCAGATGATTGAACATGTATGTAGTTCGAGGGTCTATCTCCTTCTAGAGTCCAGCCTGTTTTAGCTCAGATTGCATATCCAGAAAGTCAAGTCTTGAGTCTTGATGCGCGCAGATGTTCTTGTGTGTGCAGAGTGGGTGGTAAGGTAGTCCTGAAGAGAGGGAGATGAGGGGCATCCACTTTTTCCAATGATCGAAGTGATCAGAGTGAGAGAAAATGGAGAGAATATCGGATGGGGGACAAAGGAAGAAGATGTACTGACGAGATACGACTGACTAATGGATATAGGTGCTGCTCTTAAGGCTTCTTAGGATTGGCATAGGGTGCCACCTTAATAGCTACGTCTGATGGGACAGAACGATTTACCGATAGAAAGCTCCTATGGTTACGCAGCTACTAATGTGCTTCCAGTTGTAGATAATGGTTGCTCCAATCCAGTTGATCCTAATGCTCGGCCGATGATGGGAAAGAAATGAGATGGAGTAATAGTGACTAAGCTACGTAATAGGGCTCGACCGAGAAAGCTTTACCGAAACCATGATATGGTATTGATTCATTTCCTATTTCTAGTCTCAGTTTCGGTGGTAATGGATAGAGGAAACTCTTCTCTTCAAGCCAGTCCCTTAATCGTCAGTGTTGAGGTGATCGTAGGACTGTGTCAACCAAGGGCAGCTTAGTCAGGAAGACTATGACTATTTTAGGAGTCAGACCTAACTTGCTCTCGGTTCCTACGGCAATCAAGCAATGAGTAAGGAAGAAGATATAGTCAAGGGGAGAACAAAAGAGAGATTCTTTTGAGCAGGCAGTTTCAGCATGATTTATTGAGTTCCAAATATTCCCTCCAGACAGAAAGAGACTCCTTCCTGTACGAGTAGTGAAGAACTAAACGAGAGCTGGTTGGTTGGTTGTTTACCAACGGAAAGCCTGGGAGAAACTACTTATCTGTCCTTCCTCATCCGCTCGCCTACGGCTCGCTAACTGCCTTCTTTATTCCTGGCTTCTCAACTTCCGGTTGAAAACCTCCTGTTTTGAACGAAAGAAAGACAGATTACCTATGAGAGGTATCGATTTGGGACTCAAAGAAGGTCATTTTGGAAATTCCCGGACACGTCTTCTCAGGATCTATCTTTACTCCTCCTGAGCCGATGATGTGCCCCAAGTATACCAGCTCAGCTCCCTCATCCCGAACAGGCTCTTCTCCGTATGGGCTTTCCGCTGGTGCTCACGCAGAGCTTAATCACAGTCTCTACGTGTTTCAGATGCTCCTCCTCTTGCTATAAACCAGATGTCGTCGTCGTAGACCGTGACGAATTCATCCAATCCAAAAAATAAGGCCTAAGAACATCGTTCATCAGCCGCATAAAGGTTGCAGGTGCGTTGGTCAGACCGAATGGCATGACGATCCATTCATATAACCCTTGCCTTGTCTTTAACGCGGTCTTCCAACGCCTTCCACCACTTGCACTTGGTGGTATCCCGACTTCAAGTCTATCTTGGTGAAGTAACGGGCTCCCTCAACTAGTCAAATGGGAATCAGACATCTATCCTTGGCAAAGGATAGCGATTCTTTACTGTGATCTTGTTAAGGGCGCGAGAATCCTAATCCACGCACATGCGCCACGAGCCTTCTTCGGCACCAAGACCACAGACGAGGCACAAGAGGATGTACTGGGCCTTACATGACCCTTTTCGAGCAGCTCTTTCAACTGCCGCCTAATCTCCTCATTGGCCAATGTCGACGTCCTGTAACGCCGTTGGGTAAGACAGCTCCCTGTGTGAGTTCAATCGAGTGTGCTCCAAGCTGCTACAGGCTTTCAATCCAAATCAGCTACAGCTAAATGAAACCAAAAGCAAAGCTTGAAAGCTCAATTCCTAGCTGCTACAGCTAAATCAAAGGCTACTACCTTAGCTGTTCTAGTAGCTCCTTTGATTTAGCGTAGGGAAGGTGGAAGCGATATAGGACAATTGCTTTGGGCTATTTTGAAGCTATGCTATATAGGAAGAGATAGCAGCGGCTGGCTACTAGCTTTGCTTTTGCTATTAGCTCTTGCTAGTACTTTAGGAGCAATAGCTTTAGGAGAGGAGCTCTTACTGTTATAAGGTATGTAATATCAAATAATTGCGGATCCTACTAGATAGCTAAATATAGTAGCTTAGGAACAGAGCAATTCAATAGCTTTAGGAGCCTTCAAAGAAAATCGAATAGCTTTGCTTAGCGGCTACTATTTTCTTTCTAGTAGCTGCTTCGCTTTAGGAGCAATTTGGAGAACCACATAGCTTGCTCCGAAGCTATTGCATTGATAGGCAGGGCTTACCGGTACAATAAAGCAGGCAAGCAGTTGAATCCTTCGCAAATGTTGCTCTAGAACTCTTTTAGCTTGAGCGAGTGCAATTTATATCATACTTGCGCGCGCAAGTCATTTCTTGCGCTCGCTCTAGCAAAGATAGTTCTGCAAGGTAATTGCTCAGGCGTTACTAGCTTTGCCTGCTGGGTTGTACTGCTACTAAAGCAACGCTA